ATGGGGAGTACTTCTTAATCGTTTCTACTAACTTAAAGCCCCAATTTGAATTCCTTTTAGGTACATCCTGTTGGATAATTTACAGAATCTCCATTACTAATCCTTTGCGTATCTTGGTCTTCCTAACCATCCACTCATTTTTGTTAACCTTCCATTATGGTAATACATCTATGTTAATAGATAGTAAAAACTCCATACAGTTGATCTTTTGAACCCGTTTCAAGCCATGATGCCTAATCAACCAATCTTGGGGTAAACAGTCTCGACTGCTTTGCTTATATTTACTTTCATTTCATTCTTGTACATAGGAAATGAGATTCAATCCCTTTAACTGCAAATTAAAAAGCCGTTTTATTTCACTCATATAACTATCTGGTTTAGTTCATCAACCCGAATTCTGAATAAAAAAATAAAATATATATATTCAACTCATTTAACTTTCTTACTAGAAAGAAAAGAAATAGGGGAAATTTTATGTCTCACCGAATCACACGTAGAGATATTGATAATACACATAGAGTTAACGGTATTTCATAACTAATTGATTGAGCAGCAGCTCTTAAACCACCTAAAAAGGAATATTTATTATTTGATCCATATCCCGACATAAGAAGTCCAACGGGAGCAAGACTTGAAACAGCGATCCATAAAAAAACACCAATACTAAGATCGGCTAGAATAAGGCGATAACCAAAAGGAATTACTGAATAACTTAGTAAAATGGATATGACTGCTATGGATGGTCCGATACTGAATAAACGAGTATCCCCTCTAGATGGAAAAAGATTCTCTTTGAAAAGTAGTTTTACCCCATCTGCTAGAGCTTGAAGAATTCCCAAGGGGCCGGCGTATTCAGGTCCAATACGTTGTTGTATCCCTGCAGATATTTCTCTTTCTAACCAAACAATTACTAGTACACCTAGTGTGATTCCTAATACAAGAGTCAAAATAGGGACAAGCACCCATATGATCCCATAGACTTCTTTTAAGAATTCCAATCTGGAAAACGAATGGATGGCTTGTAGTTCTGTTGTATTATCAATTATCATTTCAACGATCAACTTCTCCCATAATGATATCTATACTACCTAGTATCGTCATAATATCAGCCAATTTCATTCTTTTAACTAACTGAGGCAGAATTTGCAAGTTGATAAAACCCGGTGGGCGAATTTTCCATCTCCAAGGAAAAACACTCTGATCTCCTATCAGAAAAATTCCCAATTCTCCTTTTGGTGCTTCGACTCTTACATAAAGTTCTTGTTTGGACAATTCAAAAGTTGGAGAAGGTTTTTTACTAATAAATCGATATTCAAAATCATTCCATTCAGTATCTTTTACTCTATCAAAGCGTCGGATTTCTAAATTCTCAAAGGGCCCCCCTGGAATTCCTTCCAGAGCCTGTTGGATAATTTTTATGGATTCTGTCATTTCACCGATTCGTACTAAATAACGAGCTAATGAATCCCCTTCTTTTTGCCATTGAACCTCCCAATCAAATTCGTCGTAACACTCATAATGATCAACTTTACGAAGGTCCCATTGTATTCCGGAAGCTCGTAGCATTGGTCCTGATAAACCCCAATTTAGTGCTTCTTCTCCTCCAATAATGCCTACGCCCTCAACTCGTTCTAAAAAAATAGGATTCCGTGTAATAAGCTTTTGATATTCAGCAACCCCTGTTAAAAAATAATCGCAAAAATCCAAACATTTATCTATCCATCCATGAGGTAGATCAGCAGCTATTCCTCCAATACGAAAATAATTATGCATCATTCGCATACCGGTGGCAGCTTCGAATAGGTCATATATCAATTCTCGTTCTCGAAAAATATAGAAGAAAGGGGTTTGTGCCCCAATATCTGCCATAAAAGGACCAAGCCATAACAAATGGGAAGCTATACGGCTCAACTCCAACATAATGGCTCTGATATAGCTAGCCCTTTTAGGTACTTGAATATTGCCTAGTTGTTCGGGTCCATTTACGGTTATTGCTTCTGTGAACATAGTAGCTAAATAATCCCAACGTGTTACATAAGGCAAATATTGTATAATTGTTCGGTTTTCCGCAATTTTCTCCATTCCTCTGTGTAAATAACCCAATATTGGTTCACAGTCAATAACATCTTCACCATCGAGAGTAACGATAAGTCGAAGAACACCATGCATTGATGGGTGGTGAGGACCCATATTGACTATCATGAGGTCTTTTCTTGTAGTTGGTGCAATCATAAGTTTTTTACCGAGTCATTCTTCCATGAATTGCTGAAAGTAAAAAGAAGTTCATCAAAATTGAAACGCATAAGTTTAAATGATATCACTCTTTAAATTAACGAGTTTTTGTCTCTCGAATATCCAACCGATCAATTAATTCTTTATAACGTACTCTATTTTTTTTTGACAAATAAGCCAGTAATCGTTGACGTTTTCCCAAAATTTTTCGCAAACCTCTCTGAGATGAATAGTCTTTTTTGTGCAATTCCAAATGTGAAGTAAGTCTCCTTATCTTAGTGGTGAAACTGAATACTTGAAATTCAACAGACCCTCTGTTTTCTTCATTTTTTTTTTGAGAAATAACCGAAATGAATGAATTTCTTACCATAAAAAAAGCCTCCTCTCCCTTTTTACAGATATGGATTTTACCGATCAGTAATAATAATGTCATTTATTTTAATGTGGTATATACAATAATCTAATTCAAATTTCTTTATGAACTCCTAATTTTATCAATTCAAATGAATCAATCCAATTGAAAATTAGATTTAGATAGGGAGAGAAAAGGATTGGCACATTTTCGTATTCACAAAAGCGAAGAATTTAGACCTAAAATGAAGAGGGTTCTGTTGATTCATTTCTAGATCGAATTGATACATTATTCATTTAGTATTGGATATTTAGAATGAAATGTAAGACAGGACGTGTGATGTGTGTATTTATTTGCTTTCATATATCCTATATAGTAGAGGATATATAGGAAAAATTTACTATCAACGAATTTTCAATCGTGGATACAAATGTATCCTTAACATACTGAAACGACTGCCATTATTGGTATCAAACCAATAGCGATTCATACAAGCTAAATCTTCTAATCGATAATTAGGCCAAAGAAAGAACTTCAATTTCATTAATTGATTTGTCTCTCTATCAAGGTGATTACTGTCACCTAGAACTTGGCTGCTATTCTTTTCGTTGCAAAATACAGGATTTCTATCTACATCATTCCTATTCTTTGAATTGAAACAAATTAGAATTCTTAATTTTCTACGACGCCTAAATGAGAAAATATTTTCAGGAACAAGCAAATCCAAATGATTTTTGTCTCTATTTCTTGTTATTCTTTCATGTGGTGGAATAGATTCATCCAAATTATTCTTAGCAACATATCTTTGCTCTCGGTATCTTTGATTAGTTTGGTACTTACTCTTATGAACCAACAAAATACCGATGGTTTGATACATAATAAACTGTCCGTCGTTTTTTACAGACAGACGAATGGGTTCGATAATCAATATTCCCCTTTTCATCAATTCTGGAAGAGTTAAATTCTTCTGAATCAGCATTATATCCAAACTCATTTCTCCCCTTTGAATCGAGGATATAGAAATTTTTCTTGGATCTATTAGTCTAAGCAGGAAACAATATACCTTAATATTATTGATCATTCTTTGATTCAAAGTATCGTCCCATCTCAATTGAAAAAGCAAATAACGTTTCAGGAACAAATCTAGTTCTGCTTCCGTGTTACTTTTGTATTGTTTTTTCTTTTTACCTTTTTTCATGTCCGATCTCGCATAATCTTCTTCAATATCTTTTTGTTGGTTTGAAAGAACGGATCCAAGATCCCCTTGGCTTGTGGTTTTTTTTTCTTCTTGATTTTGATTCTTTATTTTTTTATTCGATGGTATCAAAAAACTTCCCTTTTGCTTTTCATTAATCTTTTGATTTTGATTTTCATTACTATTTTCATTTCTATTCAAATTTAAAAGAAGTAATTTGCTTGGTATAAACCAAGATTTCGTTTTATATGTATTATAAAGTAACAAAAATTCTGGGAAGAACCAAAGTTCCAGATTCAATATGGGACGCTTTAGTATTTTTTCATTCATCCCCATCCAATCAAAAAAGACTTTTGGGGAGTTTGGTAAATTCATTTCTGGAATCATAAGATAAAAAATATTTTTTTTATCAATTATTTGATAATTATTAGTAACAATCTGAGTATTTTGATTACTATTGGCATCGATCGTGATCCAGGCCTCAATATCGACTTTTTGTCTAAGATCAAAATTGAGAATTTTCCAATCCAAATATTTCCTATCGGGAGTTTTTTCCATATATAGAATATCGCCCTTTCCTAGATAATTATTGATAGGGATACTCCTCAGCATATCAAAAAAAGTTTCTTTATATGTGTTGTAATTATAAGAAATCTCTTGATTCTTATTTCCTTCAAACGGCGATCTAGAAATAAATGAGTCCTTTTTATTTTCAGAATTAATAGATTTATATGATAAAAGATCATATTTATAGTATTTTTGAAAATTATCTTTTTGATTCAATAATGAATAGACTTCCAAAATATTTTCTTTTTTGGAATCAATTAATTGGTCTTTTTCATATAAATTCCATTTGCTGAAATTTTTCCTTTTAACCATACGACGTTGATAAACTCTATTCCGCCATTGTTGTGGTATTAATCTAGACCATCTGATCTGAGATAAATCGTATTGATAATGCCCTCTTAACCAGTTTTTCCATTGATTCATTTCAGAACTCGGAAGTCTGTTATCCTTTAATTTAGAATGAACTATTCCTTGTGTTTCAAAAGAATCCTTTATTTCAGGCTTAAGAAAAAAAGGGATTCCTTGATATTGAAGAAATGATTTTAATTTATACAAGTTAATAACTTGGGTTTGTGATAATTTGTAAAATACATATGCCTGTGATAAGTACGATAAGTCATAAAAAATATGTGAATTTGTCTTACTATTACTAATATTATAAAGTGACTTTTTTATAGTCGAAATAAACTCAATTGGATTTTGATTTTTTTTATTAATTGTTTCTTGACTTGTTTCATTATTGTAAATGGATTTATTCATGATTTTTTTTGTTGATTCAAGAAATAATTTTCTCTTCATTCTGGGAATATTAATGATAGATAAAAATATATTTGTGTAGATTCTTTCAATGAAAAATTTAAAAACAAAAGGTAATTTAGAGATTAATCGAGCATTTCTTCTTTTTAATATTTTCCATTTTTCTAATCTTTTAGCATTATAACTTGTTTTGTTAAGACTAATATTTATTTCCGGAGTTACTTTTTTTTTCTCTTTTGTAATTCTTTCTATTTGATTTCTAATTGTATTTGTTCTATCAGTCAGATCCTTCATTTTTTTTTCTGTCAATGAAGAATTTGTCCAATCTGGAGATGCAATTTGACTAAATGATTTATGAATCATCTGATTGCTGATTATGGGATCTCTTTCTTTTTTAGTTTCACTCGATTCATATACTTCTACTTCTCTTGATCGAAATAAGAGAATTGGATTTACTTTTAAGAGTTCTTTTCTTATTTTTTTTAAAAAAACGACACTTTTGATAACCCATTTTTTTGTTTCTTTTGAAACTTTTCGAAGTAATTTTCTTTTTCCTTTCAAAATTTTTAGAAGTAGAAAATAGTTCTTTTGAAATTTTCCAATTTTTTTTTCGAGTTCCTTAAAAATGGGTTCAAAAAAAGAGGGTCGTTTTCGGGGAGAACCAAAAGGAAGTTCGGTTTCCATTCCCAAAACTGTTAAAAAACAAAAATCATCTTTTTCTTTTTTCTTTTTCATTATTAGATCTTTATGAGAGAATCGGAGTTTAGATCTGTGCCAAGGTTTCAGACAGAAAGGAAATAAGATTTTTATCTGAATACCATCTGTCAACCAATTTTGTGGAAATTCTGTTTCGGACAATTGAACACCATTATAGGTACATTTAACATGCATCTCCCTATTCCATTCCTCTAAATCCTCATACCATTCAGGAAGTTGCAATAGTAACATACGTCCAATATTTTTCGCTATTATCAATGAAGGGAATAGGATATATTTTCTAAAAATAGATTGAGTTATTAACATGGAACCCCTTATTACTTGCGCAAATGGAATGGTATCCCAGGCCTCTGCTATCTCTATTCGCGCGTTCTCCTTTCTTTTGTTCTCTTCTTTTTTGTCCTTCTCTTTTTTTTCTTCTCTTTTTGTTTGCTCTTCTGTATACTCTACAATTTTGAATGCTGACCCCCTCCCTACCCAATTTCTAAAAATTTGTTTAATTGGCCCAGAGATATCAAAAGAAAAAAGAAGGGATTTTTTTATTCTGTCCAAAAAAAGAGGGGAATGCACATTTGCTTGAAACAGTTCCCAAATAACTATTTTACGCCTTTGAGCACGTATAGAACCTTTTATTATGCCTCGCCTAAAATCTGATTGTTGTGAATAGCGTATCAAAGCTACTTCGTCTGTTTGATCAGGAGGATTAGTATCCTCAGTATGCTCCTTGTTACCAGTAAAAATTACTACACGTTTGCCTTTTCTTGAACGAATTTCATGATCTAATGGTCCGTTTTCTTGATCTTCTCCTGCTTCTTGTTCCAACTCGCTGGTTAATTTGTATAACCAGCGAGGTACTTTTTTACTGATTTCTTTTATTCTAATCGATTTTTTACTAATTTTTTGAACATTAGTATCAGTTACAATTCTATTTTGAAAATATTTCAAATATTTTGTTCCTTTTTCTGAATCTATTCTTTCTTCTTCTTTATCTGAAAATACAGAAAGACCCCTAGAATTAAAAATGGATCCTGATTCTTTACCAAGTTCATTGATGAAAGTTAAGAAATCAACAATTTCGTTTGATAATGGTTTTTTATCAAATCGATCTATTTTCTGTTCCATTTTTTGGTAATCAGTATCAGGAAGAATGATACCATGAATCCGATTTATCCCAACTTTCTCTATGAAATTGTCTATCGAAGTTTTTTTGATTTTTATGATTGAAGGTCGAACGCTTTTTGTTATTGTTCTCCGATATGGTCCGTTCAAGAAAGGATCATATATTTTGGGTAAGTATTCGTTTGTAGTATTGTCATTACACAACCTAGTCCTTGTTTCGAGTATATTCAAAAAAAGAGATTCTTTGTCTAGAGCTTGAATTCGATTTACAAATTCGTTGTTCAAATTATTACTTTTTTCTTTCTTGGTATAAACCCAATGATTGTAGAGTTCATTAGATGAGAATTTTGCTAGTGTAGGCAGAGATATCCTTCTTTTTATCATTTCCCAAAAAGTTGACAAACTGGGTGGATATGTAAAAGATATTCTTTCCTTTCCAGCACTTTGGCATGTGTCAAAAAAATATTGTGACATTTCATTTCTGATAGCGTTTTCAAATCGATTATTTTTTATGTATCGAAATGGTCTATTCCAACGGTTAGAATCAAAAAGAAGAGTCACA